CCGCCTACACACGCAAATTGCTGATAAAACTCCAAAATGGCATTTTGCCTTGACCCAATCTTTTTTTTTTCCTTTTCATTTAGGAAAGACAAGAAAATTTCAGGGTAGCAAACATTATCTAGAATTTCTCTTAGATTTGAACCCATAGCTGATGATAGAACTAGAATAGATAGTTTTTGTTTCCTACTCACACGGGCCCATATCCTTGCTTTTCTATCAATCTCTAATTCTGATCTTCCTCCCCAATCTGATATTATGGTGCCGGTATAGACAGAAATTCCGTTATGGTCCAATTCTGAACGGTAATAAATACCGGGGCTTTGCAATATTTGATTGATGACAATTCGGTATATTCCATTTACTATAGAGGTTCCCAGGGAATTCATTAGAGGAATATTTCCAATAAATACGGTTTGTTCTTGCATATCTCTACCGAGTTTCCAGATTAATCCTGCAGGTACATATAATTCAGAAGAATATGTGAGTGATTCATACACAGCATCTCTCTCTTTTATCAACGGTTCTATCAATTGATATGTTTCCACAAATAATTTAAATTCAATTTCTTGATCCGCATCTTCAATTTTTGGAAACTTATGAAGTTCTTCGATTAAGCCCTGATCAATGAACCTACAAAATCCCTCAAATTGTATCTGACTAAATCCAGGTATTGTAGATATTCCCCCATTTCCATCTCGGAGCATTTTAATTTTGTTTCCTGTTTATTGATTTATTGAAAAAATCCCATTATTGACTTTATTGGTTCATTCTTCGAACCATATGGATCATTCGAGCAATGACGGAATGTATATTCTTTTTACTTTACTGAATCACATGAAATTTTATCCATAATATGTATGAACCTAGGAATAAAGTGAATTTTCGACTCAAATTAAAATTTGCGACGGATACAAATGGAAATGGATTACTAAAATATTTCGGGAAATAAAATTCTGCCACTTAGACTTATCTTATGGAGTATTTCTTGTCTAGATATAATATAGAATATAAAAAAATGGATTGATCCAATTTAATTTCTATTATGATATTACAATCATATTGGGTACCCACAATGGATTCATGATTTGATCAATTCTCTAGGAATCAAATAAAGACAGAATAATCAGGAACAGTATACAGTATCGAGTTAACTTTGATTTTAGTTTAGGACTTAACTTAATTTTATTGATTAAAAAAAAAGAATTCACAGAACAGAGAGAGATTTTTACCCTTTTGTTATTAGAATTTGTAGAATACGATTGAAGTATGTAAGAGGAGTTGTATTTATTAAGTACATGCGGGTATAGCTATCTGCATGTCCCATCTTTTATCGCAGTTCCACTTTACTTGGGGCAACATAGGTCATGGTGCTATATCATCATTTTGAATTTCGATTCAATCTGTTCACTGAAAAATATTAAATGCTGCAAAAAATTTAAGCACGAGGATTTCCTATAAGGAAAGGATATGTAGAGAAGATACCTAATCGGGTATCCTTGTATGTAACAAATTGTGTTCTAGGGTTTACATATACACATAGTTTACATATATATACACATAATTGTTGTTATAATTTAAATGGAAAAGGGTTGATTATTAAAAATCAGTGAGACGTATTCGTATCAAATTTTTTCCCTATGTCATTAAGAAAACAAAATAGGAGATCTAAATCCGAGAACCTTTCCAGAATTCACTGGGAATAATTAATAGTTCGAATTTGCCCCGAATTTTCGATTATTCGGCTGGACCCTTTTTCTTTCAATAGAAAAAAGTTATTAGTTACTATATGTTTTGAAAGACTATACAATCAAGAGAACTACTGGCACTGGATCCAATCAGAAAAAGAGTATTTTCATATAGATCTCTTTTGGATTGTTTTGGCGGCATGGCCGAGTGGTAAGGCGGGGGACTGCAAATCCTTTCCCCCCAGTTCAAATCCGGGTGTCGCCTTATCAACAAAATACTCGGAATACTTTATCCTACTATGCTAATAGCACTCACAAAATTATTGGCCCGCAGAAGCATGGGCAAAGAACTCGCGCTGCCCATACTGGATTTTTAAAATAGGGGGATTTTTTTATATAAAAAAAGAGTTTTCATTTTTTTTTCTGGGTATGGACAAACCCGGTCTCAATAGGAATAAATAAAAACTTTCATTTCTTAGTGATTACTGATTAATTCGGACCATTTCATTTATTTTGATTTGATTTTTCAATCGAATCAATGGTAAAATTGTAATTGTGGGATTCAGAACAACAAAAGTAAAATACCGGTATCAAAGGAAGGGAAGGTTCCTAAAGGACTGTAAATCCTTGCTTCTAGGATCCGAGTAGGTTTTGGAAGGATTGAAAATCTTTCCTATAAGACCTTCCTAGCGTAGTGTCTAGTGACTTAGTCTTGAATTAGATTGGGTAGGCTGGGGGGGGGTTCTAATTAGGAGTTGTGGAAAGGGCTAAAGATAGTTTTTCTAGGTTCACGAAAGTCTCTAAGTACTCACTTA